GTTTATTTGATCAAATAAAAAAGCCACTTTGGGATTGCTGAATGACAGACAAATAACAGACAAAAAAATATAATCAATATATAAAGCAACGGAGCCATCATAGTATTTTTGAATTCCTCTGAAAGGAAGGGTGGTAAGTTGATCATTTACCGATCGGGGTCTGATCGATCCTATTTTTTTCTTTATTTTATGGAAGGTAAGGGTCAATTTTATTGTAGAGCCGTATGCAATGCATAATGCCCGTACGGTTGTTCGATTCTATCTTTTTTTCTTGTTATTCTTTTATCTTTCTTTGTATCTTCCCCTCATATCATGAAAAATAGAGAATCCTTTTATTATCTTATATTATCAGGGTAATGATCCATCAACCTGCTGGTTCTTTTTCTGAAGTAGCAACGGGAGAATTCATCCTGGAAGTGGGAGAACTGCTGAAACTACGTGAAACCCTGACAAGGGTTTATGTACAAAGAACGGGCAAACCCGTATGGGTTGTATCCGAAGACATGGAAAGAGATGTTTTTATGTCAGCAACAGAGGCCCAAGCTTATGGAATTGTTGATCTTGTAGCGGTTGAATGACAATAGCCTAGATTTCACGTCAATTCTGAAATTCACCCTGCCGAGTTTAATATTAATATTCTATGACTTTTTTTATTATTCTATATTCTATTGAATAAAAGTAATTCATAATCATCCGGTTAGGATCGATCTAAACCAGCCCATTATGTATATGATTCAACATGCCAACGATTAAACAACTTATTAGAAATACAAGACAGCCAATTAGAAATGTCACAAAATCCCCCGCGCTTCGGGGATGCCCTCAGCGTCGAGGAACATGTACTAGGGTGTATGTGCGACTCGTTCAGATCATGAACTAGAACAAAGGAAAGAGAACAATGTTCGAATATCAATGATCAAATAGGATAGACCGGAAAAACGAACTACATTTCCTATCTAAAAATCGATGATATCCCTTTTATTGTGTATGAAATTTATGGTTTCTGTTGGTGTAAATCCACTCACCTCAATTCAAGATGAGAAGCAATTCTCCATTGGTAGCAAATGGTTATCCATTAAGCGGAGGAAATCTTAGTTAAAATAAACCCCTCTTGCAAGAACGGACTAACAGGGTCAGCTACCCAGCCAATCTTCATAATTAAATACCGTTACTGTATAGGTAGAGCTCGTTGTGAAAGACCTATTACTGGATAATTCATGGGTAGAGCCGAAGAATGTGAACTATACAAGTTAGCAATAACATTGATTAAATGAAGTAAAGGCTCCGGTGTATAGAGAAGACCTCACCGTTTAAGAAGTAACCATAGAAACGATGGAATCCACTATTTCTTTATCATTACTTTTCTTTTTTAATACCTAGTATAGTACAATTTCGTATTTCGAGGTGAAATGCCTCGAAAAAAAGAAAAATTGTGGTTGGGAAGGTTATAGTAGCCAAAGCCATTGGAATTATTAGTTTATACATTGGAAAAATCCGTTTTGTTATTCATATACTAGGAAAGGGGCAAAAGAATAACTGAAAGAAAGGAAATCGATTAGTTATTCGTTAAAGTTTCATTTATTCAATGACCAGAATTAGACGGGGATATATCGCTCGGAGACGTAGAACAAAAATTCGTTTATTTGCATCAAGCTTTCGGGGGGCTCATTCAAGACTTACTCGAACTATTACTCAACAAAAAATAAGAGCTTTGGTTTCGGCTCATCGGGATAGGGATAGGCAAAAAATCAATTTTCGTCGTTTGTGGATCACTCGAATAAATGCAGCAATTCGCGAAAGGGGGGTATGCTATAGTTATAGTAGATTCATAAATGATCTGTACAAGAGACAATTGCTTCTTAATCGTAAAATACTTGCACAAATAGCTATATCAAATAGGAATTGTCTTTATATGATTTCCAATGAGATCATAAAAGAAGTAAGTTGGAAGGAATCCACCGGTTAAACGGAGTTGCCCGGAGAATGAACTCCGGGAAGGTCGAATAAAAATGAATAGAAAGAATATGATAAATATGAGAAAGTAGTCAAAATAAAGTAGTCAAAATAAATATGAATCAACACGTTCACTAAAAAAATTTCTTCTTCCCAGATTATTCTTTTTTTTTCTTACGACACAAGAATTCAATCCGGATTCTTGGATTTTTCCAACAAAATAGAAATCCGCGTTTGAGTTCGGATGGGGATTTGAATTCAAGTGAATAAAGAGTAAACCTATCTTTTTCTGGCTCTAAGACTAGGAGTTCTAGTGGTCGACTCGGTTCTTTCAAATTGTTTCTCATTATTAAGAAAAGGTAACAAAGATAAAATACGAGCTTGTTTTATAGCAATAGTAATTAATCGTTGTTGTTTCAAGGTCAATCTATTTACTCGTCTAGATAATATTTTTCCCTGTTCACTAATAAATCGACTAATTAAACTCATGTTTTTATAATCAATTCGATCCCCCGATTGGATCGGGGGCAAACGCTTACGAAAAGAT